CTCTGGAGATCTTTCCTCTCCACTTACTCGTAACAGGCTTTCCCTCTGTAGAAGACTTCTTCCGAATGGCATAATTGGGAGATTGATTCCTCGATCTTCAAAGAAAACTGACTCCTCCTACTCCTTCTTCTCCTTTAGGATAGGATCGTCGTTGGTCCTTCTTTCACTAATGATCTCACCATTTTCTAGTAGTTCTCGCGAACGCGCGAGGGACTATCCTTTCTATCGCTTGCCCTTTCTTTTCACTCTCAAGACAAGGCTCTCTCTCTTTTATAAAGCGAAGCAAAGCGCATGGCGCTGAAAGCTCAATAAACACAGACGAACACGATGCAGGGCATAGCATAAATGAAACCGCTGATCATTTCATAAAACATATATGCTTGACCTTTCTCGATGCTTTTTTTGGGTGACTCACCAACCCAGTGATCGATGACAGAATGGTACGAACAAATAAAAGTCATTGGATTTGGTAGTTCTCCATGGACTTCTCTCTTTAGCCCTTTGTATATGTTCATAAATGGGTGTGCACCTCCAGATGGGCGGGGGCCGGCCTCCCACTCTCTTATCTTATGCAGCATTTATTAGCGGTTGGGTGGATCGTGCAATAAGCCTCTCTCGACCCTCCGTTTATCATACGTCTTTATGAAAGCCTCTCGCCTTTCGAGATCCGGTCCATCATCAACTCAGTCAGATCTTCTTGTTTGCCCGCTTTGATTAGGCTTCCTTTAACGGATTTGATCGGCATTTCGTGCCTGCAGTCCTGCTGAATTCGACCTTTTATCAGGGTAGCGTAGTAAGGTTAGAGGCGCAACTAGAAGAGTTGGCCCTATTTCTCTTTTTTGATCAATTCGATTGCAGTCTCCGAAGTCCTTCTTGATCGATGGTCCCCATTAGCATTAGTGCTAATTAGCAGCCGCTTTTTTTGGAAGGCGAGATACTTATGTGTGACCGCGGATTCCACGGTAGCAGTAGTTCTAGCTCTACATTAGGAGCAGGGGGGCTCTATCTAAAGGAGGTCCGGACCCCTCCCATAGTACGGTACGATGCAGCTGAAAAACTTAATAGGCTACCGCGGCTCGCTTCGCTTTTGTTGCGGAGCTCACTGCTTTTGGAGTAGTGCTTGCAGCTTGCTGCTTTCTGTTCAAGCGGAGCTCGCTGTCTACTCCACGAGTCGCCACAGCTTCGCCTACGCCACTTGTATATAGACAACAATAGCGCCCAAGATTTCCCCTTCGCGTAGTTCATTGAACCTTCCAACTTCACTCCGTGGCCTGTGCTAAAGAAGCGTGTCTTAACTAATTCCTTTGAACTCATTTCACCTATTCTACCTCTCGATATCTCCTCACCTTGCACCTTTTCTTTCTTTTCCTCATCCCATGATCCTTTCCCATGTCGTGGAAGTGAGCTCCTTCGTCGCTCCTTCATTCTTCATAACGACTATAACCAAGCTGCCAACCAATAAAGCAAGCACCTTCATGGACTGAGACCGTGGAAGCTCCGTTAGCACCTTAAGGCTGTCTTTATCCTGAGAACCCTCGGGAATATTCAGAGACTCGGCTAATGCTTCTAGGCCCACATTCGGAGACAGACCAAGCACCTCTCTTACCCACTCACTATCTAATAAACCGGACTGGCTTATTATCTGAATGAGATCGGAAAGAGAGGAGGTAGCCCAAATCTTCCAATAGGCGCATACGAAAGGTTCTGAAAGAATTTAAAAAGCTCTGAAAAAGAAAGAACCCGACCTGAGGAACTACCAACAACGGAAGAACTAGCAACAGCGGGAGAAACCGTTTCTAACCTCAGCTTCACCCCCTTCCTCGGGATTCTTTCTTTGATGATATGCCCTAAGCCCCTTTCAGAAGACCGAAGTCATTGGTGCTTTGCATAAGGGGTAAGAGCGCCATAAAGACTATTGGTACCTATCATAGACTTGACTCATTTTATGGGCTTGAATTCCTTTTCCCGAGTTAGAGGGGTTTTCTGAAGGTCTTCCTCAAGGGCCACTTGGTTCTCAAAAAGACTGTTACCCCCGGCCAGAGTAGAAGTAGGCAAACGGATGTTTCTGGGGGGAGACGGAGACAGGTGGTTAGGCGAGATTCTAACTTCAGGCTCATCGCAATTCCATTTCTTAAAGTGCAAGTCCAGTTTTCTCTTTTTATGAAAGTGAAAGAGCCCCTTCTTTAAATTCCAAAGATGCTCTCAAATTGCTGTTAAAGATTATTTTACCCTAAGGTCGGTCAGGCAAGCGTGGCAGAGCGTAGCATGTATCCAGCCATCCGAACTACTTACTGAAGGGCAAGCACCAACGAATTACTCACTTCATTCACAGCGCGGGGGAGAGACTTTCTAAACGATGGTTAGTCTAAGTAAGGAAATGGGCACTCTGCTCACATCGAAGTAACTGCTGTCTCCCTTATGGTCGACGTTCTCTCCTCCCATCCTCTCCTCTCCCTACCGGTCGCCGAATAGAACTCTTCTTTGCCGTTCTGGTTGGCTTAGGGCGGTCGAACTCTCCCCTCCTCTCCTTAAGAGTCGAGTGATTTCTCATTCTCTCTCCCTCTTTCTATAGATAAGCGGGTTCTTCGATCATTCTAATGAAATAGGTTCGTTAAAGCCAATTGCTCGAATTCTGTTTTCTATTCCTATTCCACTCCAACCGGTGCAGAACTCTTAACCTTTCTAGGACCCTCTCTACGGCAAGGTGCTGCTCTACTCTTTCCACTTGCTCCCTCGTGTATAGCGGTTGAGTTCTTCGCCTCACGGTTTGGCTACCCATCGTCATTCCCTCTCTGTCTAAAGTGAGAGGGGTTCTCTGCGCGCAGTGTAAGATTCCCCTGGATGGGTCTCGTAGGCAGCAGCATTCGTGCTTGCCTTTGCCGTGATTGTCCGTTGTTCCCTTGGTGCGCTGTCATTGACGGTGTAAATCAGTTCGTTCGATAAAACATGTTGATCTCTTTCCATATCCTATCCCCGGTTGTTGCCCTATCAAGATGTGTCCCTTCCTTTGACCCCTTTTCCGATTTCTTAGTGCTGTCCCCCTTGCGTTCCCTCCCTTTGTGAAGAATTCAATTTCCCTTTTTCTCCACTCTTCTTTCTTCCTTTCTTATTCTCCTGTTGGAAGTACCTAATCTGCTTTTTTCAATCTTTCCTTTCTTATAATTCTAAGGTCCTTCCCCTGTATATAAGTCTGTGCGATTTTTCCCATTATCTTCTGGCCGACGCTCCCCTTACTGGTATCAGTGCAAGGGCAATTAGTACGGGTTGCCATAGTAGTCTGGATGGATTGGAACGAAGGGATGAAGGAGGGCCGGCCTGCCCAACAAGTAGACCGGAATAACTAGCTTCTAGTCCAACTAGCTAGAGCTCCAGCCCAAGCCTCCAAATCGAAGCTTCGGAGAGCCTTCTCCCATGCGATGAGATGAATTCTGTCTCTCCCTCCAACACCAGACCGTGGACATTTCGTCCGAATTCCTTCAATCCTACCAGCCATTCCTTTCGGGACCCCGGACAAGGAGGGTTAAGAGTGGATTTCATTAAAAACAAGGCCTTACCAGCTTGACCTAAGAGGGCGGGCACCTTTCCAACCCGAAAGCTTCTTGCTGAATTTATCTGTAACTGAATTCCAAAGTTCATCTCTTCATCTTCCCAGCATACCAAAATGAACCGAAATGGAATTGGCTATTGAACAGCCAAACATATTCCGGCCGGCCCTCGTAGTGTGGATGGAGGATGAAGGAAGAACACCTTACTTCTTTCAAAAGAGGGAAACAGAGTCATTTTTTCCCACTAGCCCCTAACTAATGATTTTACCTCACTTTGTTGTATTGTATAGACAAGCCTGACTTTATAGATAGGAATGAAGAAAAGAGTTCTAACTTACCTTCCTGACTGTGCTTCCTGCTTTTGGACCTATTTTCTATTCTAGTGGTAAGACTGTAGTCTACTGCAACAGGAGAAAGGAAAGCAGGCCATCATGATAAGACCCTCTTTACGCTCTCTCTTTCTGCTCGCTCCTGTCAACGAATGAATTTACTACTTGTGTCACTGACATTCCATTAGCATGGTGGACTATAGACCGGCTTTCACGTTCACTCTATAGGAAGGGGACTTAGATTAATCGATTCAATGGGCGAACTGCTTTCCTTTAAAGGTAGCAAGTGATTGAAATGACAAGCTTGTAACTGATATGAAATCGGAAGACAGTAAGTTGGACGAGGAGCTCATCTACCACAGAGTGGGCAAATGCTCCCCTCTTTCAAGAGACTGTTTATGTTCTTGTTTCTTTAGTCTCTTTACCTGCGAGCATGAATTACTGAACCCGGAAAGAGCTTCATACCCTATAGAACTGACAGATCGGCTAGCGAAGATGGCTCAGTCTCAGTAGATCCCTCACTCCTCACCGGCTTACGGAAAGAGAGCCCTAAGGGAGAGAGTTTCGGTACTTCAGGCATATCTATCAATGGGCAAAGACAGGAGAGCCTTCTATCTCTTCCAGTCTTATAAAGGAAAGAAAGCAGGATGAACAGGCTTGAGTGTCGATAGGTGACTTTAAGGTAGGCGCCTATCTCTTATTATACTATAGCAACGGGAGAAGTCGGGATTGGTGCCCGGAAATCTATATTTAATTAGCATTTTGCCCAGATAGAACTTTTTCAATTCATGATCTGCTCTACGAAGGGAAAAGTGAAAGTATCATTTGACAGCTATATAAGATAGACACTTTCGAATTTCCATGTCTGTCTATAAGGGAAATAGGTCAAGTGTCATTTTGCAGCTATATGAGCATGAACATCTACTTTAGAATTTGAATAGTCCTCTTAGCCGGTCGATTGGCTTGAATCTCTCTTTCTTTTGAATCGTAACCTACTATTAGTGTATGCCTAAAACTGAACTAATTACTTTTCTCTAACCAACTTATGACCAAACAAAAAATGACTTAACTAATGGCCAGATTTCCCTCTCCTCATTAAAAACTACTTCTATCTAGCTCCTCTCTTCACCATCTTTTGGTCAAAAAGAGTAAGAGTATTAAATCCCAAAAGTCCTAGGAGTTAAGCATGTTGGTGATGAACTAGTTCTCGTTCACCCCGGGTGGAATGAGTCAAGCTAGTTCCGAAATCGCCAGAGCCCTCTTGTTCTAATCTTTTTCTTAGCAACTGGCTTTCAGAAGTCTTGCTGCGAGGAAGATTAGAAACGCCTTACTATATTGAATTTAGAATAGTGGCATTTTTTCTGCAGATATGGAGTTTGTTGAGAGGACTTGCATCCTTCGTTCGTAGTGGTCATTTATAGCTGTTTTTCCAACTGAACCTAATTTACTATTTTGCGACAAGAGGGGGCTCTTACTTCTTTCATCTCTAGGTTGAGTACTAGCAAGTCAGGGATAAGAGAAAAGCCTGGGAAGGAATCGGGTTTTCAGCATCTGTAGTGGAAGAGTGTACTGGTGGTGGTTTAGTTAGAGACAACAACGGGAAGGGGGCTCTCTCTTCTTTCAGCTGATTCTCCTTTTACTAGGCTTGGATAGATGGGGGTGTCGGTGTCAAGATCGCATGGAACAGTAAATGGCAATGGAATCAAACCTCCTCCTATAGGTAAGTTCAGTCTGTAACTGAGGCTTTCTAGGCGTAGGGCTAATAGCACAATGGCGGTGCGGCTAGGCTTTGTGGGTTCGAATGCCGGTTTGAGATAACCAGCCAGGCAAGGGAAAGAAGGAAGTCTTCCTGCGGAGGGGGAAGAAGCGGCCCAGTTTAATAGATTCAATGGTCGACTTGCTTGAATCGAAGAAGAAGAGCCCACTTTCATATTGAATTCAGGCTTTCATTAGCTCCTTCAGGATGGGATTGACGGAACCACTGACAGTGAACCGTTCGTCTACCTCAGGTCTTACACTGAATGACCTCTCTCATCTAATCGATCGGTGAAGGATGTCTTTGAAGATCATCTGGTCTGGCTCGTTACCATTAGTTCCTCTCTCTATAGTCGAGCTAGTAAAACGAGATATCCTATTGAAGTGAACGTTCACAAAGATCGGGAAGTAGTAGCCGTAAATCTATCCACTCGTGTAGTTTTAGGCCGCAGATGTCTACTTTTCTTTAATATGGAATTCAAATCAGATCCTAGAGTTTAACCACTGGGGGAGAGTGGGTGAGCTTGCTTTCGAAAGTTTACAGTTTCCCGGCTAAAAATCACCTGCTTGTTTACAGACTGAACTGATCTATAAAAAAAAAGACAGAAGCGAGGAAAGGCCCCTTCGCTGCTCTCTCTGGTTTTTCCCTCGAGCGGGATTTGAACCCACGTCCGACTACCTGTTGAACTATACAAGAGGCCGCTCTACCGCTGAGCTACCGAGGTGGGGCTTAAGACGGGAAATCTAAATCGGCACACACGTTTTTTCATTCATTAGCTGTAACCAGCTGAGCTACCTGGACCTCTTTCCTAAAATATGCTTTTTGCTTACGCTTCTTCGTCAAGCTTTCGAGCAGAATATCCATACCTTTCTTTTAGTAGTGAATGAGATGCTTGACAATAACGCTAAATCCAGACATTTAAGGTGTAACACAATGCCTTAAGTGTGGGAGGGCAGCCTATCCGTATCCCTTCGCATGGTCGTTCTATCACGAAGTTGGCAGCGGGAGTGGGACGAGAGCTCGGCTGCGAGTATCTCCCTTTCAGTGACCTGGGACAGGAGACTATTTTCTGAGTTTGCCTTGTTGGCATGCTCAGTGGTCATAGCGCCTTTGATTTAAATTCCATTTGCACCCGTCTCCTTCGGGGATCCATTAAAGGGATTGGAGTGGACCATTCCACCTATCCGCACCCTATCTCGCTTAAATTTATATATGTGAGCCCGGAAACACATTTGAAAATACGCCTGTCAGCGCAGCTCTTTTTGGAACGGTACGAGCAGACCACTTAAGCAGATACCTAGACTTCCATTTTGAACCACCAAGCAAGGTAGTTGTGTAGGCGGAATATAGTATCCTTCATCGGAATCAGAACAAACTGAAGGAACGAGACAGCACCAGATCAGCTTTAAAGAGCAAGCAAGAACCACTGAAAGAGGCCGCTATAAGAGCCAGCAAAGCTACTCATGCACCTGGAGCGAGCCACCTGGCGATTGAGGGGCAATCATATGCTTCTGTTAAAAAATTCTCCTATCATCGATGTTCTACCGAACTGAACTAATAAGAGTTTATCATTTAGAAAGAATGGCGAAAGAGGCCTCCTTGCATTGCCCAACTAGAGCGAAAAGCCTTATTGCGTTGCGGCCCTAAGTAGCTATGGGGTGTTGATGTACTTGGAACCTAGACCGGTTACCTGAGTATGGCGGTTCGGTAGCCGTTCAATGATAGCATGAGATCCTCGCTTCGGTAAGTTACAAGGATGAATGCAAATAGCAAGGCGCTGTGCTGTGTGAAGTGAGACTGGCTGCCCTAAGTTAAGTGCTTCCTTATTAATATTAATTAATGATCTTGCTCAGTAGGAGGGCTTCCCCCTTCTGTGCAGCCTGATTCTCTCTCTGGAAATGAGGGTGCCCTCGATTGACATTTATCATCGAATAAGGAATCCTTCCATGGATGACAAGGTTGAGTTACAGTACAGACTCCGTTGGCTTTCGCAAGGAAGCATCTCGAAAGTTCCGCAATCTATGGTTGATGCCTCACTCGAACTCTATCCCATACCCTAATGCTGAAGCTACTCTGCCTTTCGGAACCCAAAAAGAAAGCCGGGCGCTTGGGAAGCTATGCAAAACCTGAAAAAAGGAATCTGCTTTCCATCTTTGAGCTCAGAGGTTATGATCGTCTCCTCATTAGGCTATTTTTCAAAAAGTATAGCTGACTCATCAGCTGAGTGGTTCGCCTCTTGTCCACCTGAGTTGTTTACTTCATTTTCCGACCTGGAAAACCAATGACTCTTCAGGTTAGGTTCTCTTTCAACATAGACATCCCGATGACCATGGATCAACTTCGTTCCACGAAACAGAAAGAAAATGAAATCTTCCTCTTAGGGCGTTCGATTCCGCGAAATGGCGACCCGTTTTGCCGGAGTATTCCGCTGTGGCTAGCATTGTTAGGAATGCTTCTGACCATCTTAGGCCATTCTTGATGATGGACCCTCCGGCAACTTTAGAAGCCTTGGTTCGTAAGGGCTCTTATCTTGAACTAACGCTTTGATCTCGGCTTCTAGATCCATATCCTTTCGCATCAAGAGTACCCGCGCGTCTCAAACCCACCTTTATCCCAACAACCCCATGATGAACAGAGAGGAACCCGATGAGGGAAGTGGGACAATGTTCAGACCTTGGCTGTCACAACAAGCAACCAATCAGTTCCAGTCCCAAGGGCGGGTAAAACGAGGCCTCGACGGATGGGAACTCCTACTCTGACTATAGTTTTGCGATCTCTAAGCGGGATTTTCAGTCATCTATCCTTTATCTTTCCCTAGCGAGTGAAGAAAGAGTGGATGTTTTGAACGAGTGTTGAGCGAGTGAAGAAAGAGTGGATGTTTTGAACGAGTGTTGAGCGAGTGAAGTGCCCCATAAGCTATAAGGGCGAGCTATATGTATCAATTCCGTGAGCAGCGATTTAACTGAACGTAAAAAGTGCATCCAGCAGGAATCGAACCTACGAATTTGCCCGGTTGGGCGCTTTAACCATTCAGCCATGGATGCAAAGAGACTCAGCGAGTGAACTAGGTTTTGGTATTCCTTCTTGAGCTTCTATTTCTTCCGTTAAAGGAGATTCGAGAAAAGATGGAATAAGAAGACGTGTTTCCAGAACGAACAAGATACGGGTTGAGAAGGGGGAGTTAGCAAAGTTAGACAAGATTGGAATGGGCATAGGAACATGTATTGATGTACCATATCGGCTAATGCTCCCAGGTTGATGCGATGTATTCCACCAGTTGACTGAAGACTTGATTATTGGTATATCGATCGGTCCAGCACGGATTGAAATAGGAGCCGGTTCGATAGGAAGCTTTTGAAAACGCAGTGCACCCATGTAAATAAGGAACGAGATTAATACAGAGGTTAAACGAGCATCCCACACCCAAAAGGTGCCCCACATAGGTCTTCCCCGAAACCCCCCAGTAACTAAGGTAAACAACGTAGAAAAAGCACCCATTTCTGTACCGGTTCCGAAAGAGCGAAGAAAGAGGGGATGTTTTGTTAATAGGAACAAGAACGTGTTTATAGCCGTAGCGATATAAACAAGAATACTCATCCGAGCCGCAGGAACGTGTACATAAGGAATCCGAGAATTTCCACCTTGTTGAAGGTCTAGTGGTGCTACCCGAAGACTTAAATGAATAGCCATCGCTGTTAAGAACAACCGAGATCCAATGAAAATTTTCGCGTAGCTTCTGGTCTTTGACATCAAAAAAGAAGGTTGTAATAATGAAAGGGACATCTTATAATTTTATCCTAGCTAGTGGAACAATAAAGACGAAGTGTCTAATTAGACTTATGGTCCTTTGTTTCCAAATAGAAAGACACCAAATTCTCCGGGAAGCCCTATCTTTCGAAGGACTTCTCGATTTGCTCCCCCTGACGAGCCCCCTCCAGCCTACCCGCCGGACCACCCCTTCTCTCTCTCGCGACCGACCCCTTGTTAGTTCGTAGAGCCGACGCTGGGCGGCCAACCTCATGGATCACGCGTCTGGTCCCTCTCCCATCGGGCGAGAGCTTTCAATAAAGCATCTCTCGCTTGGAAAGCAGGAACCGGTCTGCTTTTCTGATCCCGCATAAGTCCCCGGATCTTCAAAAGCTTCGCGGGGGACGCGACATCCAATTGTAGCTTCATCTTAGTCTTTTTGAGTACACTTGAGGTCACTCCCCTATTTCCAAAGGAAGAAAGAAAAGAGGAAAGCTCCCTTTCTATTTCCTCTGCTGTTGGTCCCGGCGGGCGCAGAGTTAAGTCCAAATCGAGTTGGGCATTTGAGGAACCCTCCTCTCCTGCACATTCTGCGTGTTCGACCAACCACTCAGAGCCCATAAATTGAATTGCCGTGGTTTCGGTTTCGATGAAAACAATGGAAAGCATATAACCTATTATCCACGGCAGATCCCATAAACAACCTACACCCTGAGAGTTGTTGAAGAGCCGTTTTAAATTAAACGGGTTATGCCCAATAAGTAGGATCTTCAGTATTAGGTGTAAGGGGATGTTCGGGATGAAGCCCATCAAGAACATCAAAAGAATAATAATAAGAACAAAGATTTGTGCCGGATTCGCCATCCTAAATTCTTTACTTGTTTTGTTTGCTCCGCTCGCTTTAGGCTATCTTTGTTTAGGTAGCTTAAGCTTCTCTTTAGCAAGACCAACAGTCTTATTTAATGAGGTTGGCTGTTAACCAAAAAATGAAGGGGGTGTTGGGCGTACATTTCTTTTCTTCTCTTACTAGATTTCTACTCAGCTTGAAAAGAAGCCTCAAGCCGATAAGAGCTCTTCATCATGTTCGACAATTTCTAAAGAAGAACTGAGAGTGATTGACCTCACGGCGCACATGCTATATGTTCATGCCAAAAAAGGCGAGATTTTCGATTCTTAATTAAAGGAGCGAAGCGCTTAGTGGTTGAAGTAGAGGAGAGCTAGAATGAGTCAATTTTCCTAGGGAAAGCACACAAGCAGGAAGAATCGAAAAAGCACTTTCTCTCCCATTTAGGAATGAGCTTTCAGGCCTACAAAAAGAGTGCCTAGCCAGAGAGTGGAAATGCTCCCGCGAAGCCGGTCAGGCCTTATCTAGCTTAAAAGGCATACTGTCCCTACGAAAGCATCCATTTCATGAGTTGAACTGGCTCTGCTCCTTGCTGGAGGAAAAATGAACGATATTATGTATGTTATTCGAAGCCTTTGAGAAGTCCGAGCTTTCCTTTCAATTCGTGTAGCGAGGTCCTCTTCTTGCTTTTGTGCCCTAGCATTCTACTGGATAGCTCCTACCCTTCCTTTATCCTCCTTGCGCTATGAATTGGCTTTCTTTTTGTTAATGGGCATTCAAACTTATGACCCAGACGTGGGTGGGCTTTTTTCTAAGGAAAAAGTATGACCTTAATCTACTTTCTCGGGTATCTAGCTTACGGAAGACAAGGTCTTGACGTTCTATAGATGAACTTTTAAACAGACATGCTTTAATTTAGAAAGGCAAGACAACTCTGAATCACTCGTTGAATACAAAGACAAAGCAACTTTCGCCCCGGGAAGGGAACTTATGAAGAAGACTGACCTGTGCTCTTCCTGTAATCTTACCTTACTATAGCTTTATTAAAGCTTTTGGCTTATTGATCTCCAACTGTATTTGTATTCGTATCTGGTAATTCTCTTTCTAGTGGATCAAGATATTCGAGGCTAATCCACTCTTCCGGAAATCGCCCTTTATTTAAACTTTTTTAACTTCTAAATGAGTTGCTTCTCGACTCACACTCCTCTCCTATCTTTTTAAGAGCTGCCATGGGAATTTTTCTTTCCTATAAGAATGGGCTGGCTCTTGCCCGGATGAAAATTTACAAATCCATTAAGAGTCTCATTTCTCACTTCTCTTGATTTCCCACCCACCTACCTATCATCTATCAGTCTCCCCCGCTTGGTAGCTAATCCCGCTCGTTGGTATCTGGGAGTCTAGATCTTAGCTTATCTTATACTCTCTATACTTCGCATTTCCTTGAGCCTTTCTACTTATAGACCTGGACTGCTATTTGTTTCATACCTGAAATCAAAGGCAAGCAAGTCAGGAAAGATTCCCTCCCTACTATACTTGTCTAAAAGACGAAAAAGATGGATGAGCCACTCTTTTTTGCTATGAGATGATTAGACAGCTAGGCTCGTATAACTTACCCCTTAGACACAAGATTGAGGCAGAGTCCAATTAAGCTTGACCTACTTCCTTCATCCACTCTTTGACCAAACAGGAGACTAGTAAGTGAGGAGAGTCGGTACATTCCTTCTACCCTGCTACCCAGCTCTATAGATGAGAGACTACCAAGCTTAGAAAGAGGGGTCCCTAGTATGTGATTGAGTCAAGTCGTCCAGTGCTTCTGCTGAGAGAAAGAGAGTCTATTGAATGGCCTACCATGATCCCGTATATTCTTACCGTAAACATACAGCCAAGAAACCAAGTCGTTCCCGTATACAGAAACACCTAATTCCAGACCGTATAGTTGCTGTTACTATCATGATCCCTATCATGATTGATCCCACCCGTATATCAGTTCTTCGTTCATGGCCAGCCTACGTCCATGATACCGACCGTATATCAGTTCTTCCCTTCCATTTTAAGCCCCACCCATTCTTTTAGCTTGCCCCAAGTTCTTTGCCTACTACTACCCTATTTCGGTCTCGATCGATCCCTCCATCCATCCCGTAAAGTTGCAGTTACCCGTAAACAGTTCCCAAGTTACCCAACCCCGTACGTAACTATGGCCTATTTCGGTCTCCGTGATCCCTATCATGGCCCAAGTCCTACATGGACTATTTCGTTCTCGATGCATGCCGTACGCTCCT